CACTCCGTACCTCTCCTTTCAGTCGAGTCCCTATGGACCTCTCGTTTGACTCGAGTTGCCTTTAAGTCTCCTCTTCAACATTTCTACTACTTCCTTGCCTCCCCGGATCCATCATTCTCGAGTAGGAGGAAAGATAAGTATACTTTTAATGGCAGCTTAGAACACAGAGTCAGCACAGGACTTTTCTTGCTCTCCATCATTCCTTTTTAGCTTGGACTTACGCTTCTCGTTGACGTTAAATCTGATTCTGAGGTTAAGTTGAGGCAGTGACAACATCAATAATAGAAGGCGCATACCTTATCCGATCGTAGCTCACTTTCTTTCTAGCAGCTTTTTTCTCCTCTCCTTTCAGTCGCTCGTTGAGACCTCATCAACTAAGTTAATGCTCGTCGAGACCTTTCTTCTTTTTGATTCTGGAATGCTTCTTTTTCAGGATAGATAGGGCCGACAAGATCATCAGGGAAGAAGTCAAATCACATCCGAATTCAATTGTTCTTTTCCGAGAACCAAATGTGAGAACCTGGAAGCGTAAACCGGGGGAGATGAAGCGGACAAATCCAAGCAAATCCTCGGATTCTATTCTATCGACTGATCTTTCCTTCTGATGTCGTCTATTCTGTAGGAATGAGAGCTAGATCTTCTATATTCATCACTTCCTCTCTTTCCGGGTTGACTTCGTCCTGCTCGATCCCTCTTTTTCATAACCGGCCTATCTATCGTCTTGGAATCCAAATCGCTTGAAAGCGTAGGAGTGGAAGATCTTTCCTTCAAGAGTGAATCCCAGTATAAAAGATTCATTCAAACTACTATCTAGAGGCGAAGAAGCAAGAAAACTCCAGCGCTAACTAGCTCATCTTTATTCTAGTTGGAGTGAGACGATCCTTCTTTAGGGTCCTTGATCATTCCATTGGGGAGAAAGCAGGAGTAATCCATATATAGTATAGATGAATAGTACCAGTGGCGTCTAGGATGAAGACGGGGAGTGACCGGGTTATAAGTTGGGCAGCAGTGTTCTCACTTCCAAGAAGACCTACATCTGGGAGGAGAGCGGCAGAAAGAGGGCAGCACAGCGCCTCTCTACAGTGCAGGTTCTAAGACTAGGCGAAGATCGGAGACTAAACACGAATCATCAATTCCTTTGACCATTCGTTTTGAGCCTCCAATTCTTTTCGAAATGCTAACGAGGTTCAATGACGCCGACGAAGGGAACCAGCGGAAAGGCTCTCAAAGGCAGGCGCGTAGCATAGGCAGACTCATAGGATAAGGCTGTGCGTGTGAATCCCAACTATTTGGCTCCTTTTAATTCATTCTATTTCTAGAAATGGCTACTCGACCTATTTGGAAAGAGCTACTCTAAAGCCTATTCTATTGGTAACTTTTCAGTCGAATTTCAGTTTCAGAGATCACGCCAAGACCGTAGGAATAAAAAAAACCACTTTTCATTCAGGAGCGGGAAAGGAAAGATGAATTAAGCGGTCATCGAGATCTTTACAGAAAATATAAGCATTAAAAAAAATGAAAAAGCAGTGATACAGGAAGCTGTTTCCAGTAGAACTATTGACCGAAGAGCCTGACTACCAGAGCTAGTAAGCTAGCGGAAGAGCTCAGCTCCTACTATAAGCTGATGAAGAGCTACTATCACCAAGAGAGGGCGAAGAAACTCATTAATTCATTGATGAGGGCTCCCCATTCTCTTTCTAAATCTGCAGTCCAATCCTTCCTAATTTCGAAACTCATCCTTAAGTTACCAGGGGCAAGGTGGACATGAATCAAGAGAATAAGCTCTTTAATCAGAATACATAGTTGAATTGAGTAAGAAAAGAAATGATGGTTGACTCATTCAAGTGAGAAATCGGATCAAGAAAACACCGCCCAAATAAGCTTCGCCATGAGTGGATCAGGTCCTTTAAGGCGATCCCGCGAAGCCGGTCCCCGGTGTCTAAGATCCTATCTGACTATTGAGGAGAGCTTATCTTCACGACGAACTTTTGTTGATAGTGCTTTGCTTAACACTAAGAAGTTAGATCATACAACTACGAGAGAAAAATCTTGCGGGCAGTTGTTGTGAACAAAGGAATGAATCTTTGGGTTTCCTCTCAACAACAGAATTTTGTTCAGGAGTTTCAGGGCAAGAATGATAAGAAAGAATGCCTTTTTCTTGAAAAAGAGTGTGAAATTTGAGTTCATGAGCATTATCGGCTCTAACAGCTTTGGCTACCCTTTTGTATTGAGTTTCTATGAGCTTTAGAAACCCTGGGAAGACAGTGAGAACCTCACTTTTACTTTTGTGAGAAGATAGACCCAAGTAGCCCTTGAATGATCATCCACTATGGTTCAAAAATATCGAAAACCTTCTGTTCTGTGGTTTCAACTGAAAAAGGGCCCCAAATGTCAATGTGAATCAGATCAAAAGGTTTATCACAAATGTTATTATGAGATTGAAAAGGTAAGTGTTTTTGTTTAGCCAAAGGACAGATTTTACAAATGGTCTGATTGACCTTTTTATTCTTATGAGTAGGGAGTCAATCTGAAAGGATAGCAGTTTTAGAAGAAGAAGGATGGCCTAGCCTGTTATGCCAAGTGTGAGAATCTGCAATAACAGAGGCACTAAAAAAAGTAGTACCTGAAAGAGATGGATCAGAATCCAAAACATAGAGGTTTGATACTTCACATAAATTTTCATTTTTACGAATTCGTCTTTCTAAATTCAACTATTAGCATAGCATTAAGTAGTAAACATTTTACACTAGGAGCTGCGCCCATACCACACACATACATGCAAACATAACAAATCAAACAAAGACAAAGAAAAGCTATTTCTAGTATACTTCTTCACTTCAGATAATCCAACCGAGATGTGATTGCGATGATGCTACCAGAAGGAGGTGATGTCTTCGCGCTACGATCGAAAGATCAAGAATAAAATAATGACTTTTCGAGGAATCATGTTAACGAAACGAATCCAACAGGCTTGACCGCATACCTACTCCTGAAAGTAGTCAAGCTTATTACTTTTAGTTACTAGTTATAGTTATCCCAGGTAAGCATACTTTTTAGTAGTTTCAGTGTATTCAACTCTTATCTATAGAAAGCGAGCGGAGTCCAGTAGTGAAATTACTTTATTTAGTAAATGAATACAGTGTCTACTAAGGAAAGTTAGAGGTAAGGCGGGAACAGCTTCCATCTTTATCTTTATTAAGCTGGAAAATAGAAAGCCGGGGCTCCAGTCCAGAGATTGGATCATCTCTACGTTTATTTTTAGGAAGTAGGGTACGTCTAAGGTAAGGTCTGAAGCCGATGTTCATTGGCCTTCCGCGCCTATGATTTCTTGAATTCCTCGCAGGTCAAGCGGCTGAACTCTTTTTCTCTTTCTTTTTGTGTCTATCCGGTCTTCCATTGTTCTTGCCTTCTTATCTTAAGCAGTCGCTAGGCTAATGGGTATGGTCCAATCAATGGAACATTCTTCTGAACTGAAGACGGAAGCAAGCGCATTTAGTAAGAAATTTCTTATACAGGATTTCTTTCACTATTAGATTCAGTATTAGAAAGGTCTGGGTGATCGCAGTATATTCGGACCTGTAGTTAGCTCAGCTTGGGCAGCACCCCATTTTTAGGTACCATCAACAGCAAGACCATACAAATGTCATCGCTTATTCTTTCAACATTTGCGGAGCGTCTCACTGAACTGGGTCAAAGAACTACCTTCCTGGAGCTACCTCCTTACTTAGATCGTTCGTTCCCCAATTCAAACTCGGGCAAAGTTGTCCAGGTGGGAAAATCTCTACCACCTGAGGTAAAACAGAAAGCTGTAGACCTGCTTCGTGAGTACAAAGACGTCTAATCCTTCGCCTGTGAGACATCTACTTAGTTATCGGTACTCGGACACCCAATCCCATCCCCGAAAGACAGAAGGAAAGACAAAGATTACCATTAGGCGAAAGCAGGTCCACAAGGTGAAGACTCTCTATCGTCAGATCGTTGGCAGTCTAGTTCTGCTTTCTTTGGAATCGAAGTTTAAGGCATTCAGACATGGGATTTTTTAAGTGCATTCAGCATCAGTATCTGCTTTCTTTCCTGATGTAATTGCAGAGAAGATGTAGACAAAACTTACTTAATTTAATTCAAACCCTGTGCGAAGGAACTCAGGAATCACTTCCCCTTCATTGAAAACAACATAAGAAGGAGTGTTCTAAGGCCAATAGACAGAAAGTGAGTGCTTGATGTAGCATATCTGCTGTTCACTATCAACCATAGGCAGACTAAGCAAGGCTCGATGGAATTGAGGTTCGATGTAATTGACCTGCCTTATGTTGGACTTCCCAACTTACCTAGCGGAAGAAAAGGGCTAGGACCTATAAATAGAAATATGTCTAGGTCACTTCCACCAACAACTCAAGCTATTTCTTACTGGGATTCTCCACAAGTACTAGAAAGTATGGGATCTCTACAACTTGTTCCACAAACTAAAACTATCGGTCAAGGAAGCATACGCCTCTAACTCGGTTTATTCCCTAGGTACCCATTCTTTGGTTCTTACAAGGTAGGCTCGTGCCCGGGTTCACTCGTGAAAGAAAGGTTCTAGCGGTAAAGTAAAGAAAATCCTCCCTTCTTGCTTCCTTAGGGTACGTCCCCTATCGCCTTTCATTCGGAAAAGCTCGAGTCATTATTATCCTTCCTGTACTTCAAGTGAGAGCTAGAGCGCTTCTTTCTCAATTACATTGACCCTTCGCACCTTGGAATATTGAATAGACACTTTTGAATCCCCTCTTTCGATTAGTAGGGGATTCCTTAGCTGAGCATCAATCCCATTCTTTGCGGATAAAAGTACACTACCCCGCTTGCCTGTAACCTTCTGCTTGCTTGACTACAGTCACTCCTATTAGGTCACGAACATCCTTAACTTAAGAGAGCAGGAAGAGTTTACTATCATAGCAGCACATACAGAGTGCCGGAACTACAAATGGACTAATGCTTTCTCTGCTTTCCCTCTTGGTTTCGTTCATGGAAGATGCGGCATAGATAGAAAGAGAGCATTCCAGACTATTCTCTAGCATCCGAGTCTGGGCATGAATGGAAGACTCCTAGCTCCCTCCTACCACACTTAAGTATCTCTTCTTTAGCGGGCGCTTCATAATCAAAAGATTGTTCCATACCATATGACCCAGGCTTTGTCACGAGCTGGATTCGAACCAGCACTTCCGGATGAGTTACATCCGACGAATTCCCACAACTATAGTGATTTCCCGGTTCCTCATTCCATTCATTTCAGCCGGATTGTACGGCGAAACTCGCTAATAGATAGAAATTTTCTCAGGGAAGAAGAACATCTATCTCCGGTCTTGTGGAACTTCTGTCGTCCCGTTCATTGTGCTTCCTCGGCCCTGCTAGCCATTTGCTTGCTCGAACAACTGGAAGTCCCCCCACCCCATTCTTTGCCTCATCCTGGGGAGCGGTTTGTTGCCATTGAAATCCCTTGTTGAAGGGGCTGGCTTACCAAACCAACTTACCAAATCGACTCTCCCTCTACTCTCTACCTTTCTTCCCTACAAACTCTTAACCTCAATCCAGGGCTAAGGGGACTAACAACTGGCTTCCCATCACTAACCAGCTAACCTCCTTAGAAAAACTCTATCTCCTGTTTCAAGTAACCTTAATCTAGGGCTAGGGGAACTAGGGACAGATCTAACTCCCATTCCTCCAATCCTTAACCAACTACCAATTAAAAGATTCAAAGCTCACTGAGAACAGATTTCTATAGTTAGAAATTCAATTACTGACCTTTCTCACCCTCGCTCAATTCATTGAGAATTTTGGCTCAATTCTTCCATTAGTGAAATGGGAAAGAAAGGCTAAGTCAGGAAGTCCGTAGAGTAGCGGAGCTAATTTCAGGGAGAAATCAATCACTGAAACACAGTATTCGCACCTTACTTGATTCATTCCTTCCACCCGAAGCCCCTGCTGCCTGCCTGGGATGAGCGTCCTCTGATCTAAATAAGAGCTCCTGTTTGCTTTCTGGCAATGAGCTAGCTTAACCCTGATTGCGACAGGCTTAATACAGTCATGTTGGATCTCCTATTCGTTCTGCTACCAGGAAGAGAAAGACAGACTGATTGCGACAGCTCAACCGGATGAGACATCTCTTATTTACAGAACTGTGCCAACCGTGCCTTCCTACCAACTCCGCCAACCCCAGACGGGGATATTGATTTAGCCGCACCTGAACCCGCAACTGCTGCCTCTACTCCGCCTACTTCTTGTGCCGACTTCGACTGCCTTATTTCGGGTGAAGAGTAAGGGGTGGTAGGCTTAGTAGGGCTCGAACCTACAATATAACCGTTATGAGCGGTACGTTTCAACCAATTAAACTATAAGCCCCTACGGATCTATACATGCAATTTGCTCACTTCGGGAAGAGCGGACGCAAGCAAAGGGGAGGCCTTTGCTCTATCTGCTTCTGCCTCTTCCCAGGAATGCCCAATTAGATAAAATAATAATTTTCTTATTGTTTATAGATAGATAATCTTATATATCTATTATTTAGAATAATAATAAAATAAAGCAAGCGGTTCTTTCGCGACTAAAACTGCCGGTACGCTTTCCGGCTCGCAACGACTCAAACGGGCGGGGGCTCTCTATTTGCTTGCAATGCCGGCTGTTCGCGTTTAGTTAAAAGTAGAAGTAGAGGGCGCCCTTTTCCCCACACTTAAAAAAAGTATAAAAGTCTAAAGTACATAAAAAGTAAGAAAGAAAAACTTAGTTACGGGAACATCCAACAGAACCTTGTGAATAATTGTCGATGAAAATAACATAGTACTTCAAACCTTGAACAGAGGAGAGGTAACTGGGGCAGGTCCCAATAAGTAAGAGTTCATCCGTTCTCAAGGAAGTAAAGCTTGATAACTAGAGCTAGAGAAGGGTAGTCTGCTGCTCTTTGCAATCTGACAGAATTCAGAAATTCCAGAGACTTCTCTTTATTTATAGACTTCCACCTATACTATAGCGAGATGGATTTCCCACAACAGAATCAGAGCTTCTTTTCTTGCTTCCAACCGTTCGCTCTCTCTTCTATATCTATATAGAAAGGGAAGTGAACCAGTTCCTAATCAGAGTCTTGCTTCGCCTGTCGACTCACTCTCTTTAGAACAGATTTCAAGAGATGCCGGCTCCTTCAACTATAAAGAAATCCGATTAGTCTTGCTGGCAGCTAGGTTATAGAATAAGGATAGCTCACAAGCTTAAGGAGGCTTCATACGTCGATAAACAGAGAGAGTCACAGAAGCTCCGCTGATTGAAAGATGCGCTCTGGACATAATGTCTAAGGTGAGATTCCTTCTTTGGTTATTATCAGAATATGGAATCACGTAGTGTACCTTGTTCTAGGGAAAATCTGATCTAAAAGGGTGGTGAGAAAGGAAGGAATTAGAACAAGATTGGTTGATCGAAAGGAAAGAACAACATCCAAAGTACGATATCGAGCTACTAAAGCTGGTTTATAAGGGTCCACAAAGCCAAGAAATCAAACTCCTAGCTCAGAGAGCACAAATCCTTGATCAACCAGCCTAGCAAACAACTCGGAAATCAAGAGCATCGCTGACAAGAGGATGTGGCCAATTACCAGTTGGCTTGGAGCAAAGAGAGAGAGAAAGAGATTCGACTTGTATAAGAGGGAAAGACAAGATCTTTGTAAAGAAAGAGTGCGAGTTAGAGGCGGCTGTGTAAGAGTGTCTCTTTAGGGTTTGTGTAACCAAGCATTCCTAGTTGATTTCCGAGGTAATCTCGGCGAGACGTAGCGTTTCCGGTTTGAAGCGCCCCTTTCCCTTGACTTTGACCGCTATTCTTCCAAAGCAGGAATGCGGGCACCTTTATCAGGAAAAAATACACTACATCCAATGCGGGAGGCTTGCAGACCTTTTCCTGCTTTCTTCAGTATTCCCTTCATACCTCTTTGAGTTAATCCAGCCTTGTGACTTAGCGTTGATGGTAGTACCCCTTGGTTATGCTTTTCCCCGGCTGCTTGTGCCTTAGACTTTGTTAGAAGCTCATCTGCTAAATCAATGACGGGGAAGATTACTCACTTAGTGCAAAGCACGGAGGTTCTGGAATAAGTGTGGTTACATACTGAAATTATACTTTTGAACCTAAAAAATACTTGAAAAAGGCTTTACCTTATCAACAGAAAGGATTCGCATCTCTTACAGCAAAAGTAATGATTTTTCCTCTGCTATCTCAAAAGAGTACTACCAATTATTGAGTGAAGGTCAGAGAAAAGAAGAAAGATTCGAAATAGAATACCAACCCATTTCTCTTTGAAAACAAGCGTACGGGAGGGAAGAGGAGATCAAAGGAGACCGATCTTTTGGCTCTTTCCATCTTCGTAGTCAATCGTGGTTCTGTCCGTCCAGCTGACATATCTCTTGGTCTCGCTAGGGCCGATGCTTGAAGCGAATGGAGAATATGGCGATCGCGCATTGGAAAGGTGAAAGAAAGGAGGGGGGAGACAAGGCCCCATCGTAATATATACGCACTGCAACTGTTCCCACTGGGTGAAGAATCAGATATAATAACCGATGGAAGTCGACTCGACGATCAGGTAGCCTCATCCCATTCTTTAAAGCAGTAGCGAACAAAGCCGACAAGGAAGAGGCATAGAAAGAGTGAGAAAGCTCAATCCAAGAAAGCGACAACTGTGCTTACCTACTTCCACCGAGGGAAAAGTCCTCCTATTCCTTTCACCAGTTCAGGGCCAGGGCGGCGCAAATGAATAGTATTGCAGTTGATTTTCACTTTAGTTGGAGCAAGGAAAGCAGTCATCAGGCTCAGACCTATTCTTGCAAAGAAAGCTCTAGTCCCGTAACCATTAGGAGGGGGCGCTGGGCGGATGTGAACTGTAATCGTGTGTCTTAACGGAATTCAACTCGGCTACCCGCTCCTGGTGCCACCGCCTAGTGATGCGATTTAGATATCTATGATAACCGAATCAGCTGACCTTCTTTTACAGGGGAGATGTGGCGGCATTGCCTGCTTCCAGGGATGAACCCACAACTTCTGCTGTGTAAGATGAGATTGAAATGAGAAGCTAGCTCAATCAGAGGGTTAGCCCATCTATTGCTTGGTGGAAGTTCTCCTCTCCCCAAGAAGCATAGTTAGGACCTCACTGCCAATGACATTAAGCGCGCTAGTCTTTTCCAAAAGAATCGAATTGCATCTCATATATAAGTCTTAGATATGAATGATTGGCGCCTTGAATGGGAGTTTGTCCTGCCAATGCTACTTATAAACTCTGATGAAGGTGAAGAAGCGAAAGATATAACTCGACTAAAAGGAGAGGAACTCTACTTTGGTTGTGATAGGGAATAGGTAAAGGCCGAGCCTTATTCTTACCAGGAAGGAGAAGAGTCGGACCTCTGTTGAAGGAGCCCAGCTCAGCTCTGGGAGGAGGGACTACTTCTTTTCACTATTTCGAGATGCGTGAATACAGAGAGAGGGGAGTGCTTCTCCATGCCAATGAAAGTCCTAGGTAGGTCTAGCAATAGAAGTCCAATTCAAGCCTAGGAATGCTCCCTATCGAAGGGGTTGCTTGCCCTATCTGCTTCCACTGACCGATGATAGCATGCCCTCGTGTATGCGCCTATAATAAGGCTCCATTCCTCTGCCTGGGATGCTGACAGGAAGGTCTCAGCAACCAAGCTATTCAGTCCTAGGATTTCCCTATCCCTAAATAGCGTAGGACGTGGGAAGTAGGCATTGAGTTAGCACCTGAGAGATCTAGCAATTCAGCTGCCAGGAGAGTAGCTACCCTATCCGTTCGACAGACCTATTGCCGCTGACAACTTATGCTCTATATCTATTGCCCAGTCCCAAACATAGCAATTCTTCCAACCATGCAATTTTAGCCTAGCAATTCTGTCTTCCAATAAGACACAAGTAGTCCTTTGGAACTCAACATCCCATTTGGCCGGAGTGAATAGTTGCTGCTACCTTTGCTGCCGTAGGAGGACTC